TAATGATGCTCTATAAATATCAGACTTATTTTTAGTTTCAGAATTAATATATTTATATGAGAAAAAATCATATCTATAGGTTTTTTGAAAATTCTCCTCTTTATTTGGTAATAAATATACTTTCCAATTTTGTTTTTTTTTGTAATCGTATAATGGGTCTTTTTCATAGGAATGCCATTTCTCTAAATCATCATTTTGAGACATATGGCATTGATTTATTTGATTTCGCCATTTTTGCGGGACTAATGTAGACCATGTAATCTGAGATAAATCATATTGATAATGACTTCTTAACCAGTTTTTCCATGGATTCTTTTCATAATTTGAAAGTTTGTTATGTCTTACTTTGGAATCAAATATTCCTTGTCTTCCAAAAAAATCCTTTATTTCATTCTTAATAAAAAAAGATGGTCCATTATATTGAAGAATAGATCTTAACTTATTGAAGTGAATAACTTGGGTTTGTGATAATTTAAAAAATACATATTTTTGTGACAAATAAGATAAATCAAAAAAAATATGTGGCTTCCACTTACTATTTCTAAGATTATCAAAACCCTTTTTTATAGTCATGGGCGAAATGAAGTCAATTTTATTTTGTTTTTTTTTATTAATTCTATCTTTCTTTATTTCATTATTGTCAATGTATTTTTCAAGAATTTTTTTTGTTGATTCCATAAAAAGTTGTAGAGAAATTCTGCGCATATTAATGATACATAAAAAGATATCTACGTATATTTTTTCAATGCAAAATTGAAATATTAATTCAATATTTTTTCTTTTTAATATTTTCCAAATTTGTGGGGGTGATTCTCGATTATTCTTTTTATTTTTTTTCATTATTTCTATTTGATTTCTGATTGTGTTTCTTCTATCAATTCTATGTTTAATCTCTTCTTTTGCCTGTGAATAATCTATAGATTTATTTTGACTAAATGATTCATGAATTATCTGAGTGCTGATTATCGAATCCTTTTCTGTTTGAGTTTCACTTGATTCATATATTTCTCTCGGTATAAATAATGGAATTTTATTTCCTTTTAAAAGTATTTGTTTTAAAAATAAAAATGCTTTTTCTTGTTTGTTTGTTATTTTTTTTAAAACTCTTTGAACTCTAAAATGAAAATTGCTTATTTCTACTTTGTAGTCTATATCTTTAAAAATGGGTTCAAAAAAGGAAGGTGTTTTTCGAGGAGGACCAAAAGGATATTCTGTTTCCATTCCCAAAACTGTTAAAAAACAAGAATCAAAATCATCTTGTTGCTTTCGATCTCTATCAGAGAGTCGTAGCTTAGATCCGTGCCACGGTTTCAAATGAAAAGGATATAATACTTTGATCTGAAAACCGTCTATTAACCAATTTTTAGGAAATTCCGTTTTGGAGAATTGAAGACCATTATAGCTGCACTTTAAATAAATTTCTTTATTCCAATCTTGGAAATCCTCATACCATTCCGGAGATTGCCGTAATAAAATACGGACAATATTCTTAGCTATTATCAATAAGGGTAATTTAATATATCTTCTAAAAATTGATTGTGCTAGTAACAGAATACTTCTTGTTTTTTGTGCATATGGAATATTTTCCCAGAATTCCATTACGTCTTCCTGGTTGTTTTTTTTTATTTGGAATTGTTGATCTAAAATGTCAAATTCTGACTTTTTACCCAACCAATCTCTAATATTAAAAAAAAGCTTCATTAGGTCGGATATAGGAAAAGGAAAATCTTCCATTTTTTCCAAAAAAAGAGGCGAATGGGGATTTCCTTGAGACGGTCCCCAAATAACCATTTTACGCCTTTGAATGCGCATAGATCCTTTGATTACGGCTCGACGAAAATCTGGTTCTTCCAAATAACTTATAAAACCCGAATCTCTATTAAATTTTGTATAAAGATTATAATTCTTGAAATTAGATTTCTTAAAACTTCGTTTGGAACGAGTTAAAAAAGCTATACGTTTAAATTTTCTTGTTCGAAGCTGGTGATCCAGCCCTTGCATTACGCCTTGTTCTTTTCGTCGTTTTTTAAACATTTGTTCCAACTCGTTGATTAATTTGTATGACCATCGAGGTGGTTTTTTACCTATTTCATTTATTTTTATTCCAATAGATTTTTTTTTTTCCTTAGGATTAGTTAGAATTGCGTTCAATGAAAACTTTAACCTATTATTTGAATCAATTTTTACTTCGTTTTTTTCTGATATTTCTGTTTTCTGTTCAGATTCTGGAAAAGTAGGATAAGGAAGAAGGATATCGTGAATTTTATTTATTTCAGAGGGTTCTGTGCAATTTTCTATCGAAGTTTCTTTTCCAATTGAAGATGTAAAAATTTTCTTCATTCTTCCACGATACATCCCATTTAAAAAGGGATCATACATTTTAATTAGGCAATTTTTTTTGTTTTTTTTCTCAAGATTACAGAAATTCACTAGGAAATTCTTTTTGTTTTTAGTTTCAGCATTACATAATCTAGTCTTTGTTTCAAGTATATTTAGAGAA